GACCCAAGTCCTAGTAGCCCTGCTAAATGGTGATTCAACATAGATTCTACATCTTGGAACCAAGCCAATTTTGGAGCTGCTTTGTGATAATGGAACCAACCAGCAAAAAGCATTAAGGCTGCGAAGACCAATGCGCCAATTGCGGTACAATAAAGTTGTAATTCACTAGTTATTCCAGATGCTCGCCAAATCTGAAAAAAGCCCGAGGTTATTTGTATTCCTCGGAAGCCCCCGCCCACATCTCCATTCAGAATTTCTTGGCCCACTATTGGCCAAACCACCTGAGCACTAGGTCCAATGTGAGTCGGATCACTCAGCCATGCTTCATAATTGGAAAAACGAGCACCGTGGAAATACATGCCACTCAGCCAAAGAAAGATGATAGAGAGTTGGCCGAAATGGGCACTAAATACTTTTCGAGAGATTTCCTCCAAATCACTGGTATGACTATCAAAATCGTGAGCATCAGCATGTAGGTTCCAGATCCAAGTGGTAGTATCAGGTCCCTTAGCTATTGTTCTTGAGAAATGACCGGGTTTAGCCCATTCCTCGAAAGAAGTTTTTATGGGATCCCTATCTACCAAAATTTTTACTTCTGGTTCCGGCGAACGAATAATCATTGAGTCCTCCTCTTTCCGGACAACACATACAAAGAAACCCGCCAACAGTCACTCAAGTAATTAGTGAACCGATGATAGATGCTTAGATTTTTTTTTATTTTTCTTCTATCTCCCATCTATTCATCTATTTTCTTTAGTTATTCACTAGAGCAATTATGATCTGGAAGTCGATCTGGGGCAAGTGTTCGGATCTATTATGACATATCCATAGGGTGCTCAACGGACCCTTTTTTTTATAACCTAATCTAGTGTATTCATATTTCAATTATAAGTTCCGAAATGTAGCCTATTTTTTATGTTTTAAATAGAGGATATTTTTCGATTTCAATAAACGCTTATTAGTCATTACTAAGAAACATTCTAGTATTGATATTTAGTCATTTTCAAATCTCTTTTATTGGGTTTAATAGTCGAAAAGAAAAAAACTAGATATATAGATATTCTCATATTCATGTACTACTTACCCCTAGAGAATACCAGATTACCCCTAGAGAATACCAGATTACCCCTAGAGAATACCAGATGAAATAGAACGGTTTGAGAAAAGGATATAATGAAAAATTTTTTATTTGATTGGTTCTTCTGATAGAAAAAAAGGATCCGTTTTAGTGGACCGATAGGGTCAAGAAACTAAAAAAGGATTAATTGTAAAAACAAATAAAGATATATATAGAAAAAAAAGAAACAAACGGAAAGTTCTTATTCGAAGCGCCTCGTTATGGTCAACCAATTCTGTGCTTCAATATAATTACCGGGAGTAAGCGTTATAGCCTGTTTCCAATACTCAGCGGCTTGGGCGAACCAAGCCTCTGCCATTTCAGAATCTCCTTGTTGAATGGCCTGTTCTCCACGGTCGGAATAGGCGGGTCAATTCCCTCCCTGAGAACCGTACTTGAGAGTTTCCTACCTCATACGGCTCGACAACCAACTCTTTTGTTTTGGTATACCAGTTTTTTAACTTTAACTAACCTACTTTAACTTTATATCTAATTGAATGTCTGATTTAATGAGATTTCTTATAGATATTCGGTTTTTCTTGTATTAAACAAAAGAGAGTTATTACATGAGTTTCAAACTTTAATTTTGATTTAATTAATATATTAATTAATATAATAAGTTTTATCTTTTCTCCTACCTTCAGAAAAAAGGGCATGTCCATTGTTTTTAGATATTATAATTTTCTGAAAGGTAACTATCCCGCTTTCATATAAAAATTTATATAGAATCTTTGAAAAAGACTTTTTTCATACTAAAAAAAAAAAAAAAAGACTTACTGTCTTTAGGATCTGATGCTACACCGCTGCTCAATACCTTAGGGGATCTACTCTATTACATAAGTAGATTCCGAAGATTTATATCATATTATGATATAAATAAACAGCTCTTGTTGTATCGGTCCAAAACCTTTCCAATTGATCTTTACGGTGCTTCCTCTATCAATTAAATCTTTTTTTATCCATAGAAAGAAAGTATTTAGGCATATCCAGTCTTCACTTCATATTTGATCTATGAAGTTTATTTATTTGCTACAGCTGATAAAAATCGTTTTGTACGATGCTTATGTAGAAAGCCCTTTTTTGTGTTTCTAGTATTTAATTGACTAGCTGTTCGTTCTTTCTATAGTGGAGATAGTCGCACGTAATGACAGATCACAGCCATATTATTAAAAGCTTGTGGTAAAAAGGGGTTTCGTTCTAATGCCCGAAAATAATATTCTAAAGCTTTGGTATGTTCCCCATTACTTGTGTGGATAAGGCCTATATTATAGAGTATATAACTTCGATCATAGGGGTCAATTTCTAGGCGCATAGCTTCATAATAATTCTGTAATGCTTCCGCATAATTTCCTTCAGATTGAGCCGACATCCGTTACGGTCGTCATTCGCTTTAACGAATTCTCCGTTTCAGAACCGTATGTGAGATTTTCATCTCATACGGCTCCTCCTTTAGGTGCATAATGAAAATAATATATGGAAAAATTTGATGTCATTATGAACTAAGTGGGGCTAATGTTTTTACAAGAAATCCCTAGCCAACCTTCTTGCAAAAGATCTTTTCTTACTACCAAGTGGGTTCATGCTAGATAAAAATAAAAAAGTAAACTCTCAAAATTTCTTTGTTCTCAACGCCCCTAAATTTCCAGGAATTAGCCACTTCAACAGTCTTCAATGGTTATACGGGTATCCAAAGTACGAACGAGATGGATGTTTATTGTTCCAACCATTTTAATTAGTCCAAATCCCAAAGAAGAAGAAGAAAGAAAAGGAATCATTTTGAAGAAAGTTTTCGTGTTGTTGATTTCTCGGCGTAGTGCTTCTTCCCCTATGCCTCCTATTCGTATATTGTATTAGTGTGGTAGGATTGATCTGTAATACGGGAACCATAGGTAAAACCTTTTGCTCAATACTAGAATTCACAATTGAAGCATCTAAGGCTGCATTAATCGTGGATACATGACAGAAGGGATTGCTTTTTTATATTATAAACTTCACCTTCAAAAGCGTAGATTTTTTTCAATACTCGTTTTTCTTTCTATTCCAAATAGGCGAGAAAAAAAATAATGATAATCAAATCGCACCATCTCTGTAATAAGTAAATGCCTCCTTTTCTCCGGAAGTTGTCGGAATGACTCGTAATAAGATATCGGCTACAATTGTAAAGGTTTTATCAATAAAATTTCCATTTATACGCGATCTTGGCATAGGTAATAATCCATTCTATAACTCTTTTGATTTCCTTTACCTTTTCTTTTGTGAGAAAATTTTCTCACAAACAAAGGAATTGTATAGTACGAACTAACATAAAAGCGGACTCATAAAAAAAACCTTCTATCTACTTACAATTTTTTCCGGTCAAAAAAGGTATCTATTAACCATAACCTAAAAAACGACGAATAACTCGCTATTCACCCAGGTACTCAGTCATAATCCTGGTGTCGGAGAGATGGCCGAGTGGTTGAAGGCGTAACATTGGAACTGTTATGTAGGCTTTTGTTTACCGAGGGTTCGAATCCCTCTCTTTCCGTACTTTCAACTAATTCACCAATCTTACGGGATTGACCACAATGTATCAAATCAAATAAAAAAGAATATATATAAAATCTACCTTGTTTTTATTTTTAAATAGATTCTCTATTCCTAATTTCTTTGATATGGAATATGCTGGGAAGAGCAAACAAGGGATCCAAATCTCCCTACCAATCTATGATACATGAATAGGAAAAAGATTCCCCGACACAATCCCTTACCTTGTGCCTTTTTATTTTTAATCAAAAAGGAGGGCGAAGGGGAGTTGTCCGAACTTTTGTTTTTAATTATTTTTTTTACTTAAGTTAGGTTTATTAAGTCTGTCGAGAGTAATATTCTACGACAAGCAATTCATTTATTTTCAAACCGACGCATTTCCTATCTATTATTTGATTGACTAACCCTTCATATTGGAATGTGTGAAGAGTTAGATGGTTTGGCAATTCCTCGGGGGCAGATGAATCAAGAAGATTTTGAACCAAAGTTCTAGAGTTTTGTTCATCCTTCACTGTAATAATATCTCGGGGTTTGCAGCGATAACTTGGTATATCAACTATATGACCATTAACTAAAATATGTCCATGGTTAACTAATTGGCGTGCTTGAGGAATAGTCAAAGCCATACCCAATCGAAAAAGGATGTTATCCAAACGCATTTCAAGTAATTGTAGTAAAACTTGACCTGTTGACCCCTTGGCTTTTCCGGCGATACGAACATATTTAAGTAATTGGCGTTCTGTAAGACCATAATGAAAACGCAATTTTTGTTTTTCTTCTAAACGAATACGATATTGAGATTTTTTTCCGGAGCGTGATTGGTTTCTAAGATCGCTTCCTGCCTTAGGCCTTTTACTAGTTAGTCCCGGTAAAGCCCCCAGACGGCGTATTTTTTTAAAACGAGGCCCTCGGTAACGTGACATAAAGACTCCTTTTTTATTGAAATTGTATAAAACCAAACAAAATTAAAACTGAACTAAATGATAATGAGAAATGACGTGAAATCCACTCCAATAAACTATTGGAATACAAAGAGTAAGAAGATATATTCTTCTCAATATACAGATTTTTTTTATTGTATATACAATATATATAAATAAAAAAAAAATCGTAAAAATTTTCCTTTATTTTCTTTATTTATTTTGCAAAGGTCTAATTCTTTATACCCAATATATATTCCTATATGGAAGTTTATATGACATAATATAAATGGAGTGGTAACTCTAGGAAAAGGTGAAAAAAGTCTTTTCAATCTTATTTGATTTTGAAAGTACATTAAAAATCATGTAAAAAAAAACGAAAAAAAAAAAATGGAAAAGCCGGCTATCGGAATCGAACCGATGACCATCGCATTACAAATGCGATGCTCTAACCTCTGAGCTAAGCGGGCTCAAATAAAATAGCACGTGCATACAAATTCACTAAACTACTATATCGTATCAATTAACTATTCTATTCATATTTTTCCTTATCTATTTAGAATTAAATAATCATATTCTATATATTCTAGAACAAAATATAGCTCAAATAAATAGTGACTATCATTAAATAAATAAAACATAACCTTAATTAATAGAATATAGCAATATATCGACTTTATAATTTTGATTTCATTAGTTTATAAATAAGAAACTCTTAATTAAATCAGAAATCTTTTTTTTTTTTAGTTAAATGATATCTGATTTGAAATTATTTTTTTTTTATAACCTCACGCTATTATTATTATTTTTTTTTTATACTTTTATTTTTATTTCTAATAATATAATATAGAATTATTCGAATTAATATTCGAAATGAATATTCGAATATAATTTTTTAAATTATTATAATTTAAAATCTACGAAGTAGACTTATAATCTTTTTCCGCTGCACATTGTAGAATTCTAAGTTTCAAAAAGAATCATAAACTTCTTTTCATGAAAGTTAAAAAAAAAAGAGAATCGACCGTTCGACTATTTCTTAAAATTTAAGACAAAGACGAGAAAAGGAATAACATATATATGTTATGTAATATATAACCATATTGAATTGCAAATACAAAAATGATAGAATCTTTGTTGATTAGACTAAATCAATATGGATTGGGCTAAAAAAAAGAAAGAAGATACCAAAGAAATAAAAAAAGTATCTATATGTAATGAATGCCAAAGTTTCGGCATAAGAAAAAGTGGAAAGACATAATAATGAGATCCTAATCTCAAAGCAAAAGGGGGGATATGGCGGAATCGGTAGACGCTACGGACTTAATTGGATTGAGCCTTGGTATGGAAACCTACTAAGTGATAACTTTCAAATTCAGAGAAACCCTGGAATTAACAACGGGCAATCCTGAGCCAAATCCTGGTTTACGCGAACAAACCAGAGTTTAGAAAGCGAGAAAAAAGGGATAGGTGCAGAGACTCAATGGAAGCTGTTCTAACAAATGGAGTTCACTACCTTGTGTTGATAAAGGAATCCTTCGATCCAAACTAAAAAAAAAGGATGAAGGATAAAAACCTATTTTGTATAAATACAGGTAACACAAAACGATCTCAAAAATGACGACCTGAATCTCGATTTCTATTTTTTTTTAAGTAGAAATGGTGTGAATCAATTCGAAGTTTAAGAAAAAATCGAATATTCATTGATCAAATGATTCACTTCATAGTCTGATAGATCCTTGGTGGAACTTATTAATCGGACGAGAATAAAGATAGAGTCCCATTCTACATGTCAATACTGACAACAATGAAATTTATAGTAAGATGAAAATCCGTTGACTTTTAAAATCGTGAGGGTTCAAGTCCCTCTATCCCCAACTCTACTCCTCCAAAAAGTTTGTTTGACGCCTTACCTTTTTTTAGTTATTCAAAAATTCATTATCTTTTTTCATTCATCCTACGCTTTTACAAACTATAATTTATTTTCTTATTATAGACAAGTCTTGTGGGATATATCATACACGTACAAATGAGAAAAAAATATCGATTTGAATTATTTAGAATCTATATAATTTTTCATTTTAAAACTTAGAAAGTCTTCTTTTCGAAGATCCAAGAAATTCCCGGTATAAAACTTTTTTAATTTACTACTTTTGAGTTTCTTTGACTTGACATAGGCATAAGTCATCTAGTAAAATAAGTATGATACTTCGGAAATGGCCGGGATAGCTCAGCTGGTAGAGCAGAGGACTTGAAATCCTCGGTGTCAACGGTTCAAATCTAAAGCAGGGGACTCTAAATCTCCGGTGTCACCTGTGCAAATCTAAAGCAGGGGACTCTAAATCTCCGGTGTCACCTGTGCAAATCTAAAGCAGAAGACTCAAAAGCCTCGTTGTCACCTGTGCAAATCTAAAGCAGAAGACTCAAAAGCCTCGTTGTCACCTGTGCAAATCTAAAACAGGGGACTCAAAATCCCCGGTGTCACCTTAGAAAATCTAAAGCAGAAGACTCAAAAGCCTCGTTGTAACCTGTGCAAATCTAAAACAGGGGACTCAAAATCCCCGGTGTCACCTTAGAAAATCTAAAGCAGAAGACTCAAAAGCCTCGTTGTAACCTGTGCAAATCTAAAGCAGGGGACTCAAAATCCCCGGTGTCACCTTAGAAAATCTAAAGCAGAGGGCTGAAAAGCCTCGTTGTCACCAGTTCAAATCTGGGGCAACGGCCGGGATAGCTCAGTTGGTAGAGCAGAGGACTGAAAATCCTCGTGTCACCAGTTCAAATCTGGTTCCTGGCATAGGATTTATTAATTTTGATAAGGTTATATTCTTAAAATTAAACGTATCTTTAGTAAAAAAAAGTGCAATCATCCCTTACCCCCCCTCCCATTTATTGCTTTCCGATCTTATTTATTAATTCCCAGTTATGTGACTAAAGTTG